TTTATAAAACAAGATTTGTTGATATTTATGCATATCAAYRAATAATATTTTTGTACCAAATTTAGAATATAAAGAGTTGGATTATCTGAGTTTTACACTATATTATTACTTGTAATTTAATTTACAAGGATAAAAAGTTGAAATAAAAAAATAAGTCTTTTTGGCTTGTGCCCGAGGGGGGGAAAGATGAACGATTAGGAATTTCAATATATATTTATAGTAAAATAGATACTATAATTAATGTTAAAATTTATATATATAGAAGGTCCTATGCTTGGAGCTGAGTATTGGATTAAAAATACCCTCTTTTGGGACTATTCCTTATCAGATCGAGAAAATAAGGAATAGTAGAGAGAGGGTATTTTTAATCATTACTGATCGGAGATCTTTTCTAGATATAGTAGTTATAAAGTATATATTGCCAGATATCCTCATTTATTTAACTGAGGCAAATTAAACTTTAATTAAAATTTTAACTAGATATTTCTTATATTTAGGGAGTTTTACTGTAAATATAAATATATTAATGAATAATGTCATCTATGTAATTACAAAGTCTTCTATTTAAATTTTATAATTAAACACTAATTAAATAATATATATTAAAAGTAACTTTCTATGTAAATGTAATTAATTTATATAATGTTATTTCCCAGCGATAACATTTCCTAATCAATAAATGTCTACGCTAACCTAATTTTACATTTATGACAAAATATGCCTAATATATAATCAAATATTTTATACATAAGAATATTCTAAAAATCGTACATGAGGGCTAAAATTGACACTTAAGACTTATAAATCAATGATAAATAAGTAGAGAATTACCGAGATAATAATTCTAAAATTAATATAAATCATTTAATTGATATTTAATTTGTTATACCTATATTATATTTTATAGTAAGTGGGTTCCTCGCCGGGTCCAAAGCTTCTTTTTTTTTTGGATAAAAAAAAGTAAGTAAATAATATATCAACCTTTTTTGTTTCCTTTCTAAAATTTATACTTTATTAAAAAATGTATTACTTACTATTTTTATACCTTTTTAGAACTTAAAAGTTTGATCCTTGCTTTTGTTCTTTATTATTAATTTGAAGTACATGTAAGTTTACACTTAGTGCTGGATTAATTAGAGATTCCAGTTTGAGTTCTCAGTATGAAAAATTGGTCAATTTAGTAAAATTGAACTAGCAATTTTAATAATTCAGGCTAAATTTGTGCCAGCAGCCGCGGTTAGACTGATAGAATAAGTGAAGATAGTTAGGAAGGTAGTTAGAAGTAAATTATTTAATTTTAAGTTGTGCTCTATAAAAATAAAGGGTGAAATCTGGTGTTGTTAGGTAGTGTTAAGTTAGATATTAAAGTTTTTGAGGCTATTAAGATTATGAAATAAAACAGGATTAGATACCCTGTTATACATAATATAAATTTTGAAACTCTTGAGTAGTAAACAGTTATAATCTTGAAACTTAAAGGATTTGGCGGTATTTTAGTCTTGTTAGAGGAACCTGTTCTGTAAACGATAAACCACGAATTATCTTACTTTCTTTTGTATTCTCAGCTTGTATACCGTCATTATTAGATAATTTTTACAAGAATTTATTAAAATATTTGGTAGTTAATATATTAGATCAAGGTGCAGTTAATAGGAAAGTAGTTAATGGGTTACAATGATATAAGTGTATATGGATGGTATATGTAAAATTTACCTGAAGGTGGATTTAATAGTAAAATTTGTTTAATAAGCAAATTTGATAAAAGCTCTAAGATATGTACACATCGCCCGTCGCTCTCACTTTAAAGTGAGATAAGTCGTAACATAGTAGGTGTGTTGGAAAATACACCTAGAATTATTAATAGATTGTAGCTAAATTGAAGCGCTTCACTTACGTTGAAGAGATCATCTTGTAGATGCTATCTAAAATTATTACTTACTAGTATAAATTGTTGTTAAGATAAAATAGATAAAGAATTAATAATTTTTCTGATAAGTAAAAGAATTGAACGTTTGCTTTAGGTTATAGTTTAAAAGTATTGTAAGAGAAAGTTTAATATAATATTATTTTATTTTAAAGAAGTGTTTAAATTATTTACCTTTTGTATCAGGGATATACAATTTGCTTGTTGTATTAATTAGATCCCGAAATAATAAGAGCTATTTGATAATAATTGTTTCCGTAGTAAAGTAATATTTTATTATAAAATAGTAATGATATTTTAGTCGTTTATTATATATCTGGTTCTTTTCGAGAAAAGTTTAATTTTAGGGGTTACTTCAATAAGTTTACTTTTTTAGTATAGGAGGTATGAGCTTCTTATATAAATTTATATTAAAGATTGATATTGCTGCAAATTTAGTTTGGCTTAAGATCAGCTGTATTAGTAATACGTTTTAGTTAAGGTTTAGTTTTGGTATAATTTTTATGTTTTTATATATTAATTAGATAAGATTAAAATTTATTTGGAATATTTTAGTTATAATGTTTATATTAGTAGGTGTAATTAGTTGTAGTATTTAGAGCAAGTTATTCAAAATTTTTTAATGATTTTTGATATATAAAAGGAACTCGGCAAATAAAACTCTTGCCTGTTTATCAAAAACATGTCTGTATGATTAGTAATATAAAGTCTGGCCTGCCCACTGAGGAAACTTAAAGGGCCGCGGTAATTTGACCGTGCGAAGGTAGCATAATCAGTAGTCTTTTAATTGGAGGCTGGAATGAATGGTCGGACAAAGAGTTAACTGTCTTGTATATAAGATTTGAATTTTACTTTTAAGTGAAAAGGCTTAAATAAATTAAGGGGACGATAAGACCCTATAAAACTTAACAAAATCTGGTTGTAGTTTTTGAATTAAGGTGTAAAATTAGCTATCGCTTTTTTGTTGTATTGGGGCGATAAAGATATAAATGTAGTAACTGTTAGGTTAATTGAATAGTGTTAATTAGTTTAATTGATCCTTTATTAGAGATTATAAGATTAAGTTACTTTAGGGATAACAGCGTAATTTTCTTTGAGAGTCCATATCGACAAGAGTAGTTGCGACCTCGATGTTGAATTAAGATTTCTTCTGGGTGTAGAAGTTTGGGGGGTAGGTCTGTTCGACCTTTAAAATCTTACATGATTTGAGTTCAAACCGGTGTGAGCCAGGTTGGTTTCTATCTCTTAGTTAGTTATTAATTGACTTAGTACGAAAGGATTGGTTAGTTAAAATATTTTTAGAGCTATGATTGACTATAATTGTATTACCTTGGCAGATGAATGTATTGGATTTAGGATCCTTTTATATAGTTAAATACTATAGGTAATAATTTTAAGAGTTTTATAAACCCTCTTAAAGTGATTATAAGATTGTCTAAATTAGTTGGTTATTTAATTTTAGTTATTTTTGTACTTGTAGCTGTTGCCTTTTTAACTTTGTTGGAGCGAAAGATTTTAGGTTATATCCAAATCCGTAAGGGACCAAATAAAGTTGGTTTTATAGGGTTACTTCAGCCTTTCGCTGATGCTGTAAAACTATTTACTAAAGAGCAAACTTTCCCAACAATAAGTAATTTTGTGCCCTATTACTTATCTCCTGTATTCAGTCTTTTTGTAGCTTTGTTGGTGTGGTTGGTTATACCTTATGATATTGGTTTAATTAGTTTTAATATAAGAATTTTATTTTTTTTATGTTGTACAAGGTTAGGAGTATATTCAACTATAGGGGCAGGCTGAGCATCAAACTCTAAATATGCTTTACTTGGGTGTTTACGGGCTGTTGCACAAACTATTTCTTATGAAGTAAGGTTAGCTTTAATTCTCTTAAGTATACTATTTCTAGTAGGGGGCTTTGATTTAACTTTATTTTTTGATTATCAGCGTTATATCTGGTTTGGTGTGTTTGCGTTTCCTTTAGGATTGCTTTGATTTGCTTCCTGTTTAGCTGAGACTAACCGCACGCCTTTTGATTTTGCTGAAGGTGAGTCTGAGCTTGTATCTGGCTTTAATACGGAGTATAGAAGAGGGGGGTTTGCACTCATTTTTATAGCTGAATACGCGAGAATCCTGTTTATAAGAGTTTTATTTAGAATTATTTTTTTGGGGAGAGGTTTGACTAGAATTTTTTTTTATTTAAAAGCTATGTTTATTAGATTTTGTTTTGTATGAGTTCGGGGAACTCTTCCTCGATTTCGGTATGATAAACTCATATATTTAGCTTGAAAAAGTTTTCTTCCTGTTGCTTTAAATTATGCTATCTTTTTCATAGGGTTTAAAATATTGTTGGAAGTAATTATATTATAATTTGTACAAATATTAGGATTAGAGATTATTAAGAGAGTTGAACTCTTTTCTGATGCTTTCAAAACATCTACTTTACCAATAAAGATAAATAATCAGTCTAGCAATTTATCTCATAATATTAAACTGAGGGGGTTGATAATATAGTATGAAAAGTAAAGTACTGTTAAGATCTGTCCTGTTAAAACATAAGGGTCTTCAACAGGTCGGGCCCCAATTCAGGTTAATAAGATAACAATAACCACCATTGTCCAGAATATGAATTGATTAAATGGGTAGAATGTTAATCTCCGGAACTTAGCTTTATGAGTAAAAGGTAGAATAAATAAAATGGCTACTGATATAGCAAGGGCAATAACTCCTCCTAATTTATTAGGGATTGATCGTAAAATTGCATATGCAAATAAGAAATATCACTCTGGTTGAATATGGGCGGGAGTCACTAAAGGGTTGGCAGGAATGAAATTATCTGGGTCTCCTAGTAGGTAGGGATTCAGTAAAGTTAAAATTACCAGTGCTGCTACTATAACCAGGAACCCTACAATATCTTTAAATGAAAAATAAGGGTGGAATGGAATTTTATCTACTTGGCTAGAGATTCCTAATGGATTATTGGATCCTGTTTGATGTAAAAATAAAATATGAATTAGAGTAGCAGCAGCTACTACAAATGGGAAAAGAAAATGAAATGTAAAGAATCGCACTAATGTTGCGTTATCTACTGCAAATCCCCCTCAAATTCATTGCACTAAATAAGTTCCAACATAAGGAATAGCGGAGAACAGGTTTGTAATTACCGTTGCACCTCAAAATGATATCTGTCCTCATGGTAGAACGTACCCCAAGAAGGCTGTGGCTATAACTAGAAATAAGATAATAACTCCTACTGATCAAGTATGTATATATATGAATGATCCGTAGTAAATTCCTCGCCCAATATGTATATATAAACAAATGAAGAAGAATGATGCTCCATTAGCATGGAGTGTCCGAAGAAATCAACCGTAATTAACATCTCGACAAATATGGGCAACTCTAGAGAATGCTAAATCAATATGTGCGGTATAATGCATCGCTAAAAATAAGCCGGTCGCAATTTGAATAACTAAACATAGGCCTAAGAGTGAGCCGAAGTTTCATAAAATTGAAATGTTAGCTGGGGTAGGAAGGTCTACAAGAGCTCCGTTTGCAATTTTAAATAGGGGGTGTCTTTTTCGTAAAGGGGTTGTCATTATGATAGTCGAAGGGGGCCAAAAAAGGTTGATGTAATTTTTACTACTACAATAAGAGTTAGTAATAAATATAAAATGATAAATAAAGTCAAGTTTATTGAACATGGGTTGTAAATTATTCTTAAATTGTATTGTACTGAATTTATTAGTTGAATAGAAGATAAGAAGGACCTTTCAATGGTTTGTTTTAGAGATGGTAGGAAGGGGTCTATAACTATAAACAAAGGGAGAGTTGTTATTCTTAATAAAATTAATCTTATTGTTGGGATTGACAGGGAGAAAGATTCATTAGAAGCCAGAGAGGCTACGTAAATAAATAATACTAATATAGCACCTAGGAAAATTAAGAATAAGATATATGAGAATCATATATGTTTTGAGAGTAGGCCCGATCTTAAGCAAATTAAAATTGTTTGTGTTAATAAAGTTAGTCCTATAGCAAGAGGATGTAGTATTCGTGTAAATGAAATTGAAATAATTATAGTAATAGTTGAGCAGTAAAATAATATAGAAATCTCAGAAAATAGTTTAATTAAAATATTAGTTTTGGGGACTAAAGATGAGAGGTTATTTCTTTTCTGATATCTTGAGAATATAATTCATTCCTGGTTTACAAGACCAGAGTTTTATTTAAACTATCAAGACAATGGCAATTCTAAGAGTATTTTCTTTGGCGGCTTTAATAAGAATTTTTTGTGGTATTTTGGCTTTTGTTGGAACTCGTAAGCACTTACTTAATACTTTATTAAGGCTTGAGTATATTATGTTGAGAATTTTTTGGTTTATATCAGGTATTATTTCTAATTTGGGGGGTGATTGTTATTTTTTACTTTTTTTTTTAACATTAGCTGCTTGTGAGGGGGCTTTAGGGTTAGCTCTTTTAGTTTCTATTGTTCGAAGACATGGTAATGATAATTTTAGAAGGTTTAGTGTTCTTCAATGTTAAAATTTATGTTTTTTAGTTTATTGATACTACTTGGGGTGAGGAGGTGAGTTAGAGTTCAGTTATCACTTTTTTTAATTAGATTTTTGTTTGGTTTATTTAGAGTTAATAGTTTTTATATAAGGAGGTTGGGCTTTGGGTTTGGGATAGATTCTATCAGGTATATCCTGATTTTACTGAGATTTTGAATTATGGCTTTAGTAGTTGGGGCTAGACAAAAAGTTTATGATTTTGAAAATTTCCATTCAGTTTTTTTAGTAATAAATTTGTTTTTGTTATTAAGATTAGTATTGACGTTTTCTTGTACAGATTATCTTTTATTTTATATTTGTTTTGAAAGTTCTTTAATCCCTACTTTGATTCTCATTTTAGGTTGGGGGTATCAGCCTGAGCGATTGCAGGCAGGGGTTTATATATTATTTTATACTTTATTTGCATCATTACCTTTATTAGTGTCTTTGTTAATACTATACCAGTCGGGGGGTACTTTAGTAATTGGGCTCTCTGGTCTATTTGATTGTTCTTTTTTAATATATAGAGTATGGTATGTTGCTACTGTATTTGCATTTATTGTTAAATTACCTATATTTTTAGTTCATTTATGATTGCCAAAGGCTCATGTAGAGGCTCCAGTAGCGGGGTCTATGATTTTAGCAGGGGTTTTATTGAAGTTGGGAGGGTACGGTTTACTTCGAGTACTTCCTTTATTTTTTAAAGTAGGCTCAAAATTTTCTTGGGTTTGGGTGAGAGTGGGAGTTTTAGGTGGAAGGATTGTAAGAATTATATGTTTACGTCAGACGGATGTTAAAGCATTAATTGCTTATTCATCTGTTGCTCATATAGGTCTTGTTTTATGTGGACTTATAGTTTTTAGTTGATGAGGGTTAAGTGGGGCAGTAGCTGTTATAATTGGGCATGGTCTTTGCTCCTCAGGTTTGTTTTGTTTAGCAAATATGGCCTATGAGCGGGTGGGGTCACGTAGTCTTTTGGTAAGTAAAGGTTTACTAAATTTTATACCTAGAATAGCTTTATGGTGGTTTTTATTAAGGGCTGGTAATATGGCTGCTCCTCCTACTTTAAATTTATTGGGGGAAATTAGATTGATTTTAAGAGTGGTTAGATGATCTAAGATTTCTATATTGGCAGTAGGTCTATTATCTTTTTTTAGAGCTGCATATACTCTATATATATTTTCTTTAAGTCAACATGGTAAGTTTTTTACTTCTTTATTTTCTTGCTGTTCTGGTAAAGTTCGTGAGTACCTTGTATTAGTCCTTCATTGAGTTCCTTTGAATATTATAATTCTAAAAAGGGGGTTATTAGTGTGTTTAATATGCTCAGATAGTTTAAGTAAAATGCTGGTCTGTGAATCCAGAGTTATAATTTTGATTATTTTGGGCAGTGTTGTGGGTTATTAAAATAAATTTAACTAGTATAGTGTTTTTGATGATTATATCCATTAGAACAATATTGTCTTCTTTATATATACTTTATTCTGGTAGTTCTTATTTTATTGAGTGAGAGATCTTAACTTTGAATTCTTGTTCTTTAGAAATAGCTTTAATTATCGATTGAATATCTATAATATTTATATCTTTTGTTACTTTTATTTCAGCTATAGTTTTATTCTATAGGGGGGGTTATATAAGAGGAGATAATAATATAAATCGTTTTATGTATTTAGTTTTAGGCTTTGTAACTTCAATGGGGTTTTTAATTATTAGTCCTAATTTGGTTAGAATTTTAGTTGGGTGGGATGGTTTAGGTCTTGTGTCTTATGCATTAGTTATTTATTATCAGAATGAGAAATCTGCTAATGCCGGTATATTAACTGCTCTCTCAAATCGAGTGGGGGATGTAGCAATTCTTCTTAGTATTGCTTTAATATTTAGTTTAGGAGGTTGAAATTTTTTGTTTTATAGGGGGGGAATTGAAATTAGTGAGGTTAAGGGTTTATGCGGTTTAGTAGTTCTTGCTGCAATGACTAAGAGGGCCCAAATTCCTTTTTCGGCCTGGTTACCAGCTGCGATAGCAGCTCCGACTCCTGTATCTGCTTTAGTTCACTCTTCAACTTTAGTCACGGCGGGGGTTTATTTACTTATCCGGTTTAGGGGGGCATTAAACGGCACTTTCGTTCAAACAGTACTTTTATTATTAGCTAGGTTAACTATGTTTATAGCTGGCTTAGGCGCTAATTTTGAAACAGATTTAAAGAAGATTATTGCTTTATCTACGTTAAGACAGCTTGGGGTTATAATAAGAGTTTTAGCTATAGGTTGACCTGAGTTAGCATTTTTCCATTTATTAGCTCACGCTTTGTTTAAGGCTCTTTTATTTATGTGTGCAGGGTCTATCATTCATAGGGCTGGGGATTACCAAGATATTCGTGTAATGGGGGGTTTAGTTAGTTTTATGCCTTTAAGTGTAATAAGTATTAATTTAGCTAATTTAGCTTTATGTGGAACCCCTTTTTTAGCGGGGTTTTATTCTAAAGATCTTATTTTAGAGGTAGCTTTTTTCAATCCTTTAAATGAATTTTGTTTTTGATTGTTAGCTGGGGCTACTGGGCTAACTGTATGCTACACTTTTCGACTTATTTTTTATAGTTTAAGGGGCGTATATAATTTAAGATCTACAAGAGGGGTAAGAGATGAGGATTCTACAATAACCTGGCCTATAATTGGTTTGGGTATTGGTGCAATTTCAGGTGGGGCAAGGTTATCTTGGTTAATTTTTCCTGCTCCTTGTATGATTTGTCTGAGCTTGGATTTTAAGCTTCTTGCTTTAATTGTGAGGGTGTTGGGCGGCGCAGTGGGTTATTTATTAAATATAATAGTAGTTAATTATACTTTAAAATCCCTTGAGAGTTATAGGTTAGTAGTGTTTGCGGGTTCAATATGATTTATACCTTTTATTTCTACGCGGGGGGTCAGAGGAGTATTTTTATCTTTAGGGAGAATTTATAACCAAGCAGGGGACAGAGGTTGGTCTGAGTATTATGGTGGTCAGGGGGCTTATTCTACTTTTTCTAATATTTCTAGTTATCTTCAAGTTATTCAGGATAATAATATTAAAATTTATATGGTTGTATTAGTAATATGATTGGTAGGATTATTGATTATACTTTACTTAGATAGCTTAATTTAGAGCATTACACTGAAGCTGTAATTGTGGTATATTATACCTCTGGGTGTTTTTAAAAGGAGTAAAAACCTTTAGCTTTACAATGAAAATGTAATGTGTATGTTACACCATAAAAACAAGAGTAGAAACGGAATTTAACCGCTTAAGGGAGAAGTTAGAAGCTTCTTCTTTCACAGCCTACTCCTTAGCTAGAATAAAATTTCAATTTTACCATTAACAGTGGTAGGCCTCTTTTTGGCTTTAGCTAATAATTAAGGGTGGAGTTTACCACCGGAGTTTAGGCCGAAACTAAATGCGACGTTCGCTTCTTAATTTATTTAAAGTTAACTCTTTAGGAGTACCTCCTGAATGCAACCCAGGGATCATTTTTGACTATAACTTCTTTAGTCTGCCCATTCAAGGGCCCCTTGACATCACTCGTGATATAATCCAATTAATAAAATAATTAAAAAAAAAACTCCTGTGAATATTCAAGTACTAATATTAGTTATATTAATAATGGAAGCTAGTGGTAGTAGTAAAGTGATTTCAACATCAAAAATTAAAAAAATCACTGCAATTAAAAAGAACCGGAGAGAAAAGGGGAGTCGGGCAGATCCTTTTGGATCAAACCCGCATTCGAATGGTGAATTTTTTTCTCGGTCTGTAATTGTTTTTTTTGCTAAAATGGAAGATAAGATTATAACTACAGTAGCAATGATTAAAATTATGGTTGTAAGAATAGACCTTAATAGAATTATTTTTCCTGGGTTACCCAGACTTATTGGTTGGAAGCCAATTATACTTTATATATTAGAAAAATAATTTATCCTCCTCATCAATAGATTGAAATATATAAGAAAAGTCAAACTACATCTACAAAATGTCAATATCAGGCCGCTGCTTCAAATCCTAAGTGATGTTTAGATGAGAAATGACATATATATATTCGGTATAAACATACTATCAGGAAGGACGAACCAATAATTACATGAAGTCCGTGGAACCCTGTAGCAACAAAAAAAGTTGATCCATAAACTGAGTCAGCAATTGTAAATGGTGCTTCAATATATTCTAAAGCTTGGAGGGCCGTGAAATATATTCCTAGGAATACTGTTAGTGCTAGTCTTTGCAGGGCTTGGCTGTGATTAGATTCTAAGAGGGCATGATGACTTCATGTTACAGTAGCTCCTGATGCTAAAAGAATAGCAGTGTTTAAAAGTGGAATTTGAAATGGGTTAAATGGCTGAATACCTGCAGGAGGTCAGCAGTTACCTAGCTCTACTGTGGGAGATAATCTTCTATGGAAGAATGCTCAGAAAAATGAGAAGAAAAATAAAACTTCAGAGGTGATAAATAGAATTATGCCTCATTGCAGCCCTACTATAACTCGAGAGGTGTGTAACCCTTGGTATGTTCCTTCTCGTGTCACGTCTCGTCACCATTGAATTATTGTTAAAGTAGTGGCAATTAACCCTAATAATAAAAGATCAATATTAAATTGGTGAAATCATTTTACTAAACCTGTGGTAAGTATTATAGCTCTAATAGAGCCAGTAAGAGGCCAAGGACTTATGTCCACTAGATGATATGTATGATGTCCGTGTTTTGACATTAATTAACTTCTCTGGCGTAAAGAGTTCTTAAGACAGCAAATACATAAGATTGAATTACAGCTACTGCTGATTCTAATAGAAGAAGTAAAATTTGGGAAATTAGTAATAAATAGACCAGTGAAGTTGATAACGAAGGTCCTGTGTTACCTAATAGTGTTAGAAGTAAGTGTCCTGCAATCATATTAGCTGCTAGCCGGACTGCTAACGTCCCTGGTCGAATAATATTTCTTACAGTTTCAATTAAGACTATAAACGGCATTAGTGGGCCAGGTGTCCCGGAAGGAACTAAATGAGCAAATATATGTTGTGTGTGATTAAGTCAACCAAAAATTATGAATGAAGCTCATAATGGTAGGGCTAATGTGAGAGTTATAGCTAAATGTCTTGTTCTTGTAAATACGTAAGGTAAAAGTCCTAGTGAGTTATTAAATACAATAAGTCTAAATAACCTTACAAAAATAATAGTTCCTCCTGGATTTCTAGGGCCCAATAAAGTTTTAAATTCTTTATGTAAGGTAGTAGTAATTATTGATCATAATAGAGATCATCGTGAGGGGATAAATCAGAATAAATATGGAATAAATAAAAGCCCTAAGAGGGTTGATATTCAGTTTAATGATAAATTTATAATTCTAGAAAGAGGGTCGAAACTAGAAAATAGATTTGTTATCATTTTCAATTAAGTTGAGATGGACTTAATGCGTTAAATTGAACTTCTATCTTTGAAGGAGATTTAATAAAATAATTTGAAATTAAGAAAAGTATAAAGATTAAGGAGAAGAACCCAAATAAGTTTAATCATAATAGTGGGGCTATTTGTGGAATTTTAAAATATCAAGATTTGATAATTTAGGCTTGACAAGCCTATGTTATTTATTTAACTAATTTTAATCATTAGAAGTAGGCGCGGTACTATAATAGGTTTAAAAGACCTACACTTGCTTTCAGTCATCTAATGAAGAATCTCTGGCTGATGATACTCAATCTAAGAAGCACTTAGTGGAAGTTCTTTCTACTACAATTGGTATAAATCTATGATTTGCCCCGCAGATTTCTGAACATTGCCCGAAAAATAATCCAGGTCGTATTACTGTAAATCTAACTTGGTTTAATCGTCCAGGGATAGCGTCGGCTTTTACACCTAAGGCTGGAACTGTTCATGAATGAATAACATCAGCTGCAGAGATAAGTACGCGTACTTGTGTATTTATTGGAATAATTGTTCGGTTATCTACATCTAATAATCGGAAGCCTGAATCATTTAACTCATTAGTTGGTGTTATGTAGGAGTCAAATTCTACTTGTAAAAAGTCTGAATACTCATATCTTCAATATCATTGGTGACCGATGGCTTTAATTGTTACTCTTGGTGTATTTACTTCGTCCAACAGATAAAGAAGGTGTAGGGAGGGGAGTGCAATGAAGATTAAGATAAGTGCAGGTAGGATGGTTCAAATAACTTCAATGGTCTGTCCTTCTAATAGGAACCGGTTAATTAGTTTGTTAAAAAACAATGAGCCTAGTATGTAGCCCACTAAAGTAGTAATTAGAATTAATACTAATATGGCGTGGTCGTGGAAGAAAGTTAATTGTTCCATAAGAGGAGATGCTCTATCTTGGAGGCCTAAGGCGGATCATGTTGCCATTAATTTCTAAAAGAAATTATAAATTTCCTATTAGGAGCTTAAATCCTATGCAATGGTCTGCCATTTTAGAAGTTAATTAGTAATTATCGGGATTTCTATATATCTGTGGTCTGCTGGGGGTAAGTTATGCTGTCATTCAATAGATGTTGGAAGGAATAAAGAGAATATTACTGGTCGTGCTGAAGTTAATGCTTCTCAAACAATTATTACAAATCCTATAACTGCAATTAACGAGATAGTAGACCCGATTGAAGAAATAACGTTTCATGTTGTGTATGCATCTGGGTAGTCGGAATACCGTCGTGGCATTCCATTTAATCCTAAGAAATGTTGGGGGAAGAATGTAATGTTTACACCTGTAAATATAGTAATGAAGTGTATTTTCATTCAAGATGGTTTCAGTGATACTCCTGTAAATAGAGGGAATCAATGGGCAATACCTGCAAAAATGCCAAATACAGCTCCTATTGATAAGACATAGTGGAAATGAGCAACTACATAATAGGTATCGTGAAGAACAATATCAATAGAAGAGTTTGCCAGGACAACCCCAGTTAATCCTCCTACTGTAAATAAGAATACAAATCCTAATGCTCATATCAGGGGTGGCCTATATGTAAACTGTGTTCCATGAAGAGTGCCAAGTCATCTAAACACTTTAATTCCTGTGGGGACAGCAATAATTATAGTTGCAGATGTAAAGTATGCCCGTGTGTCAACGTCTATACCAACTGTAAATATGTGGTGGGCCCAAACAACAAAACCTAAGACTCCAATTGCTATTATTGCGTAAACTATACCTAAAGTTCCGAAAGCTTCTTTTTTCCCGGATTCTTGGTTAATAATGTGAGAAATTATTCCGAAGGCGGGTAAGATTAAAATATAAACTTCAGGGTGTCCAAAAAATCAAAATAAATGTTGGTAAAGAATTGGGTCCCCCCCACCCGCAGGGTCAAAGAAAGAGGTGTTAATATTACGGTCAGTTAATAATATTGTAATTGCTCCGGCCAGGACTGGAAGAGATAGAAGTAACAGAATCGCTGTTAAAAAGACAGATCACACAAATAAAGGCATACGGTCGAATGTTATTCCCCTTCTTCGTATGTTGATAACTGTAGTTATAAAATTAACTGCTCCTAGAATCGAAGAAACCCCGGCCAGATGTAATGAGAAAATACCTAAGTCCACGGAAGCTCCTGCATGGGCAATGCCTGCAGATAAAGGAGGGTAGACAGTTCACCCTGTGCCTACGCCCCTTTCTACTATACCTCTAGATAGAAGTAAAGTTAAAGATGGGGGTAAAAGTCAAAATCTTATGTTATTTATACGTGGAAAAGCTATATCGGGGGCTCCTAATATTAAAGGAACAAGTCAATTCCCGAACCCACCAATCAGAATTGGTATAACCATAAAGAAAATTATTACGAAAGCATGGGCAGTAACAATAACGTTGTAAATTTGGTCATTACCAATAAGTCTTCCTGGTTGACCTAATTCAGCACGAATTAATAGTCTCAAAGAAGTTCCTACTATCCCAGCTCAAGCACCAAATATAAAATATAAAGTTCCGATATCTTTGTGATTTGTTGAAAAGAATCATCGTTGCGTAGCAAGGTGGCTGAGCTGTAGGCGATAGATTGTAAATTTATAGACGAATTTAATTCCCTTGCTAGGCTTTGTGGTGTAAAATTAGCATGTTAGGTTGCAAGCCTGAAGATGTGGTGAAGACCACCTTAGCTTAAACTTTATTTAAGGTTTAAGAGGTTAGAACTCTTATTTGAAACTTTGAAGGCTGCTAGTTTTGTTAACTTAAAACCTTACATAACCTGAAGTTAGAAGGGAAGTAGCGCTATGAGCGGGCAAATTAGGGGGATTAAATTAATAAACGATATTGATATTGAAATTGAATTTATTGGTAGTGTGGGAGAGGTTTTTATTTTAGGAGAAGTTAGTGTAAGAGAGGTTATAATAATCCGTAGGTAGTAGAATAGTGTAATTAAAGCTCTAAAAAGTAGAATAGCTAATCATATTAGGGCATTAGAAGACACTAGTGATTTAATTACCATTATTTTTGGTAGAAACCCGAGGAAGGGAGGTAGGCCACCTAATGATAATATTCTGAAGAATATTATGATCTTAGTAAGGGTTGATCGGTGAGATGTTCTTGAGGTTTGCCTGAAGTGGAAAATTTGCTGGGAGTGTATGATGGATACAACCGTTGAAGTTACGATTATGTAAATTATGAAGTAATTTGTCCATATAGGAGTTCTGATATACATTGCTGCTAATATTCAGCCCATATGGTTAATTGAAGAGTAGGATATAATCTTACGTATTAAAGTTTGGTTTAGACCACCCAAGCTTCCTACTAAGCTGGATAATATTGAAGAGATAGGCACAATTATTGTGTCTCTGCTGACAAGGTAAGATAATATAAGTATAGGCGCGATTTTTTGGATTGTTATAAGTATAACACATTGAAGTCAACCAATACCTTGTATTACTGATGGGAACCAAAAATGAACTGGGGCGGCGCCTATTTTTAAGAGTAGAGCACATAAGATCATGAGGAGAGCTCTTTTAAATGAAATGAGTCCTGGTGCCCTAGCTAGAATAATAGAGGATCCTAAGGCTTGAATTAAAAAGTATTTTAGGGCGGCCTCTGAAGAATAAATATTCGATTTTGATGAAATTAGGGGGATAAAGGAGAGGAGATTTAATTCTAACCCCAACCAACCAGTAAATCAAGAAGATGATGATACAGCGATAAAAGCTCCTAATAATAAAGTAGATATGAATAACACTCGAGCAGGATGTAATGTTATAATTAAAAAGAGAAGGTGCCTTCATAGACGGGGTATGAGCCCATAAGCTTATATTTTAGCTTATCTTTTTATATTTTGGTGTAAAGGCACATGAAGTTTTGATCTTTAGAGAATTGGTGTAATTCCATTAAATATAAGGTACCGAAGTGGGTTAATAACGGAAAGGCTATCTTTCATTTTCCGCCCTATCAAGACGATCTTTTTATCAAGCACGTTATT